ATCGTTGTACATTTCAATTTGAATTGGGGATTGCGTGTACAACTCGAATCTAAGTGACCCTTAACCACATATGCATCTGATCATATATGCATCGTCTTTATGTATTGAAATAAAAAGGAGGTTTTTCAATGCGAGATCTAAAAACATATCTCTCCGTGGCCCCAGTACTTAGTACGCTATGGTTCGGGGCTTTAGCAGGTCTATTGATAGAGATTAATCGTTTTTTTCCGGATGCGTTAACATTCCCTTTTTTTTCATTCTAGTTATTGCCATCGGAAGGAATGAAGAAGATTAGAGATACAATTAAATATCTGTGACTAATCCCCCCTCCCTTTTCTACTTTCTCTTTCGTCCGTTATTCTAAAAATAAGAGAAAAAGGGAAAAAAGAGAAAGTAGAAAAGGGAATTCAACGTTTGCCAGACTCGGGTTCGAGTTCGAATGAATATTAATGTGGATAGAATAGGAAATGTGGGTCTAGGGAAAGAATACAATGAAATACTTTTTTCGGGGTGAAATAGAGTTTCGAAATCATTGTCTTCCTTATTCTTTTTATTTTCTATGGCTTTGCTTTGATTTATTATTACTTTCTTTTTATTGATTTTTATCTTTTAGAGTTCGATTTCAAATTAGTAACTTCTATTTTTCCTTCCTTTCTTTTTCTTCGTTTCGAATCAAAGTAGAATAAATAAAAAAAAATCAAAGGGGGATTCATGGCCAAGAGGAAAGATGCGCGAGTAACGGTGATTTTGGAATGTAACGGTTGTATCCGAAACGAGGTATCAACAGGCATTTCCAGATATATTACTCAAAAGAACCGGCACAATACGCCTAGTCAATTAGAATTGAGAAAATTCTGTCCTTATTGTTACAAACATATGATTCATAGGGAAATAAAGAAATAGATCAAATCTTAGTCTTGAAATCTTAACCTTGAAAGAGGAAAAATGACATTATATAGAAATATAGAACAAACATAGAGCATATTCAAATCCAAATAGAACGTCAAAAAGAATCCTATTGTGGATTAAAATGACAATTAAGAAGTAGGATTTTCGGGATAAGAAATAAACTAAACAAACAAACCATGGATAAATCTAAGCGAACTTTTCTTAAATCCAAGCGGTCTTTTCGTAGGCGTTTGCCCCCGATTCAATCGGGGGATCGAATTGATTATAGAAACATGAATTTAATTAGTCGATTTATTAGTGAACAAGGAAAAATATTATCTAGACGAGTAAATAGATTGACCTTGAAACAACAGCGATTAATTACTATTGCTATAAAACAAGCCCGTATTTTATCTTTGTTACCTTTTCTTAATAATGAGAAACAATTCGAAAGAACCGCATCGACTGCTAGAACTACCGGTCTAAAAACCAGAAATAAATAGGCTTATTTTTTGTTCAGTTGAATCAGAATTCCAATCCGAACTCAAACAAAGATTGGTTTTTTGTCCGACATAAATCCGAGAAGCCCGATTTTCTTATCTGGTTGTCATAAGAAAAAATATTTTTTTTTAATTTATTGAGCGTGTTTATTCCTTTTGATGGCTTTAGCCTATTTTGTCATATTAATTTCGACTCCATCTTCCCGGAGTTCATTCTCCGGGGAACTCCATTTAAATTATTCTGGTGTATTCTTTACAATCTACTTCTTTTCTAATTTCGGTGGAAATCATATACAGACAATCTCTATTTGATATAGCTATTTGGGCTAGTATTTTACGATTAAGAAGTAACTGTCTCTTGTATAGATCATGTATGAATTTACTATAACTATAGGATACTCCTCTTTCTCGAATTACTGCGTTTATCCGAGTGATCCACAAACGACGAAAATTCCTTTTTTGCTTATCCCTATCCCGATGAGCCGAAACCAAAGCTCTTATTTTCTGTTGAGTAATAGTTCGAGTCAATCTTGAATGAGCCCCTCGAAAGCTTGAGGCAAATAAACAAATTTTTCTTCTACGTCTCCGAGCTATATATCCGCGTTTAATTCTGGTCATTGAATAAATAAAACTTTGATAAATAACTAATTGATTTCTTTTCTTTCAGTTATTATTTTCCACGCCTTGATCTATTAATAACCAAACCGATTTTTCCAATGTATAAAATAAAAATCCCAAGGGCTTTGGCTCCTCTAACCTTCCTGACCACGATTTTTTTAGCTGGGAAATACGAACGAAATTAGGAACTTTCCTTAAAAAAAGAAATCGAAAAATGGATAAAGAAATAGTGGGTTTCATCGTTTCTATGGTTACTTCTTAAACGGTGAGGTCTTCTCTATACACCGGAGCCTTTCCTTTATTTAATCTATTTTATTGGTAACTTGTATAGTTCACACCACACTCTTTGGCTCTACCCATGAATTATCCAGTAACAGGTCTTTCACAACCAGACCCATCGATACAGTAACGGTATTTAATTATGAGAGTTAGCTGGGATAGCTGACCCTCGTAGTCCGTTCTTGACCGGGCGAAAACAGCATTTTTCTTTTTTTTTTTTGAATTTCAATAAGATTTCCTCCGCTTAATGGATAACCGTTTGCTATCAATGGAGAATTGTTTCTCGTCTGAAATCTGAAATTCAGGTGTTGGGTTTGCACCAACAGAAGCCATAAACTTTAGACACAATAACAATAGAGGGATCAATTTGCTTATTTTTAGATAGTGAATGGATTCCTTTATCCATTCTATGCTATTTACTAGTACTGATCATTCATACCGGAAATTTTCTTCCTTTTTTTGCGCCAGCTCATGATTTAAAATTTAAACGAGTCGCACATACACCCTAGTACATGTTCCTCGACGCTGAGGACATCCCCTCAGAGCGGGGGATTTGGTGAGATTTCGAATTGGCTGTCTTGTATTTCTAATAAGTTGTTTAATAGTTGGCATGTTAAATCAGATACATATACATAATGGGTAGGTTTAGATTGATCCTAACCATATGATTATGAATTCTTTCTATTTAATAGAATAGTAAACTCGGAGAGAAAATCTCAAATCACGTATTTTCAAAAAATCCATTTTTTTGTTATTGAACTGCTACAAGATCAATAATTCCATAAGCTTGGGCTTCTGTTGCTGACATAAAAACGTCTCTTTCCATGTCTTCAGATACAACCCATAATGGTTTGCCCGTTCTTTGTACATAAATCTTTGTGATGGTTTCGCGTAGTTTCAGCAGTTCTTCCGCTTCCAGGATAAATTCTCCCGCTTGTGCCTCATAAAAAGAACTAGCAGGTTGATGGATCATTACCCTGACGATAGAAGGGTTGGCCATCTGGTGTGGTGAAACGAACAGAAAAGAACGATAAAGAATAATAGGAAAAAAGATAGAACAGAACAACCGTACGGGCATAATCTTTTGTGCATTGCATACGGCTCTACAATAAAATTGACCCTTATCAAGAAAGATAAAAAGAAAATGTATCAGCCCTAGATAAGTAAATGATCAAAATGCCACCCTTGCTTTCGGAGGGGTTAAAAAATACTATGATGGCTCCGTTGCTTTCTATTTGAAATTCGAAAATGGATTTTTTTATCTTTGATTCAGCAATCCCAAAGTTTCTTTTTAATCTAACCAATAACAAAAAAGGAAAAATCTTGTTTTTTTCGCACCCTTTTTTATATTTATAACAAAAATATTGTTAAGAGCCCTTCGGTGTGAAAACAAAAAGGTTTGTAACGCTGAATTGGCTTCCCCTACTTCCCCTAAGAGAAAATGAGAAATACCTTTTATTTCATACTAATCTCTCGATACATAATTGAATCTTTTGAAAATACAAAAATTTTTCATATCGAATTCGAAGTGCCATGCTATTATTACTTAATATTCATATGGCGAAGGCATAGTTTTATTTTTTATCTCAAATAAAAAACCTCATTGGCGCCAAGCGTGAGGGAATGCTAAACGTTTGGTAATTGCTCCTCCAACCAGGAGAAAAGATCCCATTGACGCGGCTAATCCCATGCATATTGTATGGACCTGTGGTCGCACAAACTGCATAGTATCATAAATAGCTAATCCAGATATTACCCACCCGCCAGGAGAGTTTATAAACAAATAGAAATTTTTGGCAGCATCCTCAAGACTGAAATATACCATAAGACCAATAAGTTGATTTGAGATCTCGCTATCAATTTCTTGGCCTAAAAAAAGTAATCTTTCTTGATAAAGTCGGTTGAGTGGGGGAAAATTGTATCCCCTAGGAACCGTACGTGCACCTTTTGATGCATACGGTTCAAAAAAATCTCGAAAAAAAAAGAATCAATGTATAGATTCCAGCCCCCCTTCCCTTTTTCTTATTCTTTTTAATAGCAGTTTTTTCAAACTTCTAATGAAAGGGCTTTTCTTAAATTTTTCAATAACGACGGGTTTTGACTTATTTTCTTTCTTTCTTAGAATAGAAAAAAGTCAATAAACTTATTGAATTAACTTCTCATTGATGTATTGTTTCATCGAGATTCAATCGAAATCGTGATGGTGTTTTCTTGTTCCTGAATGGTCCTATTTCATCTTTTTAGGTTTATGCTCTACTCCGGGTAAAGATCTGCCCGATTTGGATTTGCACATATAGGACAAATCTTCTCATCACCATTTCTTTTTGTTATGACTTTCGAAATAACAAAGAGGAATCATTTATCATAGATATTCATATTTCTAGAAATAATAAATATATATATATGTAATATTTATTATTTATATTTATTCATTTATTCAAAATTGGGTTTTCTAAACGGAGCCTGGATACTTCATTTTTTTAGTCCAAGAAAAGCCAACCATAAATCATTCTAATTAATACTAGAACTATGAATTCCCCCAAACAATGCATCTAATTGCATTTCACACTCCACTTTTTGGATAATTCAATTTCTCTTTTTTGGGGCGAAACAGAGGATATCTCGATCGGGGAAGAGAACGGGAAAATCCCATATGACCCAGTATATTTGACAAGTCGCACTATATGTCAACCCAAGATGCATCGTCATCTCCAGGAATTCGGAGAGGCACTTTTGGAACACCAATAGGCATGAATTGAAAGAAAAAAGAACTAAATACTCTATTTCACTTTGATGTGGAAACGTATATGGTTTTATTGCATCCATTTTCATTTTCGAATATTGGCTTTATCGTAAGATTCGAAAAATTCAGAAAGAAAGACCGAATCAAGAAAGGAAAATTTTTATGAATAGGTTCTCCTAATGAAAAAAATCCTAAATAAGTATGGACGCATTTACTCATGGAAAATGGCATCAATCTCCCATTGCGTATTGGTACTTATCGAGTATAGAATAAATCTGCTTCTCATTGTTCCTACGAACAGAATAGAATAAATATGAAATTAACCCTTGTCAGGAAATAATCCACTGAACAAGTGGAGTCTATAGGATAATCATAGTATTATAGTCTTTGTCAATGCAATAAAGTTACGTAGTGTCTATTTTTCTTTGAGAAAGGGGTATTTTCCATGGGTTTGCCTTGGTATCGTGTTCATACCGTTGTATTGAATGATCCCGGCCGGCTGATTTCTGTTCATATAATGCATACAGCTCTGGTTGCTGGTTGGGCGGGCTCGATGGCTCTGTATGAATTAGCAGTTTTTGATCCTTCTGACCCTGTTCTTGATCCAATGTGGAGACAGGGTATGTTCGTTATACCCTTCATGACTCGCTTAGGAATAACCAATTCATGGGGAGGTTGGAGTATCACAGGAGGGACTGTAACAAATCCGGGGATTTGGAGTTACGAAGGTGTAGCTGGAGCACATATTGTGTTTTCTGGTTTATGCTTTTTGGCAGCTATCTGGCATTGGGTCTATTGGGATCTAGAGATTTTTTGTGATGAACGTACAGGAAAACCTTCTTTGGATTTGCCTAAGATCTTTGGCATTCATTTATTTCTATCCGGGGTGGCTTGCTTTGGTTTTGGTGCATTTCATGTAACAGGCTTGTACGGTCCCGGAATATGGGTGTCCGATCCTTATGGACTAACGGGAAAAGTACAACCTGTAAATCCGTCGTGGGGCGTGGAAGGTTTTGATCCTTTTGTTCCGGGAGGAATAGCTTCTCATCATATTGCAGCAGGTACATTGGGCATATTAGCGGGTCTATTCCATCTTAGCGTTCGACCGCCACAACGTCTATACAAAGGATTGCGCATGGGAAATATCGAAACCGTACTCTCTAGTAGTATCGCGGCTGTCTTTTTTGCAGCTTTTGTTGTTGCTGGAACTATGTGGTATGGTTCAGCAACTACCCCCGTCGAATTATTTGGTCCTACTCGTTATCAATGGGATCAGGGTTACTTCCAGCAAGAGATCTATCGAAGAGTTAGCGCCGGGCTAGCAGAAAATCAAAGTTTATCAGAAGCCTGGTCTAAAATTCCGGAAAAATTAGCTTTCTATGATTATATCGGCAATAATCCGGCAAAAGGAGGATTATTCAGGGCGGGTTCGATGGATAATGGGGATGGAATAGCGGTTGGATGGTTAGGGCACCCTATCTTTAGGGATAAAGAAGGACGTGAGCTTTTTGTACGTCGTATGCCTACCTTTTTCGAAACATTTCCAGTCGTTTTAGTAGACGGTGACGGGATTGTTAGAGCCGATGTTCCCTTTAGAAGGGCAGAATCGAAGTATAGTGTTGAACAGGTGGGTGTAACCGTTGAGTTCTATGGTGGCGAACTCAATGGAGTCAGTTATAGTGATCCTGTTACTGTGAAAAAATATGCTAGACGTGCTCAATTGGGTGAAATTTTTGAATTAGATCGTGCAACTTTGAAATCCGATGGTGTTTTTCGTAGCAGTCCAAGGGGTTGGTTTACTTTTGGACATGCTTCGTTTGCTTTGCTTTTCTTTTTCGGACATATTTGGCATGGTGCTCGAACCTTGTTCCGAGATGTTTTTGCTGGTATTGATCCAGATTTGGATGCTCAAGTAGAGTTTGGAGCATTCCAAAAAATCGGGGATCCAACTACAAGAAGACAGGTAGTTTGATACAAGACGGCTTTGGTATCTTTCGCCTCTATTTTCTTTTGGCAGGGAATTTTAATAGGGTATTGGAGTTAATTTGAATCACCGCTCTTTAACTCTTGCTCTTTCGAGGTGATTCCCAAAAAGAAAAAATATACAAAAAATAAAAAACAAATAGGTAGGGAAGCTATAATTGTAAACCACGATCGAATCTATGGAAGCATTGGTTTATACATTCCTTTTAGTCTCGACTCTAGGAATAATCTTTTTCGCTATCTTTTTTCGAGAACCACCTAAAGTTCCAACTAAAAAGATGAAATGATTTTTCATTATCTCAATTGAAGTAATGAGCCTCTCAACATGGGGAGGCTCATTACTTCAACTAGTCCCCGTGCTCCTCGAACGGATCTCTTAGTTGTTGAGAAGGTTGCCCAAAAGCGGTATATAAGGCATACCCCGTAAAACTGATAAGTAAACCAGATAGAAAGATGGCGACTAGGGTTGCTGTTTCCATTATGAGTATA